AGTGTCTACTGACTGGGTCTTGAATTAGATTGGATAGCCGGACGGGGAATCTAATGAAATTTTTAGTTGCGGAAAGGTCGGAAGATACTTTGTATACATACTCATGAAAGTCTTTGAGTACTCCAGGATTCATTCAATATTAATTAGATTGAATGGATAATTGGCTTTGACTTATTTATATATGTATTTATTTATTTGTATTTATTTGAATATATAAAGAATATATAAATATTTTTAAATCTTTTACTTATATTGAACTTAGATTTATTTATAATATAAATTGAAAAATAGAAATTATGAATAAAGTACAAAAAGAAATTTTTACTTTAATCTCTAATCAAGAACGTAATAGGACGTCTTCGATTGTTTCATAGAGCCAATAGGAGACGTAGATCAAATGGGAAAAATGGGAAAGAAAAAAATAGGGGTATGCCCTAGATAGTGATCTATCTTGATTCTATATTTTTATACTTTTTACTTAATAAAATGAAGGGCACCAAAAGAAAGAATAGGTTTTATTATTACTACATGTTAGTAACATTCCTTTGATACTTCAAAGGCTAAGGCTGTCTCCGCGTATTTTGCTGGTGCTTAATGTTTTCCGATTATACAAGAAATCTTATAATTATAAGAACGTGTTATAATTGGATTTATTGGATTGTTTCATCAACAGTGTTGGGTTAGAACCCCCCGTTGACTCTCCGCCAATGATTTTTTTATTATTAGTGAACAGTAATTGAATAATTCCTTCATATTCATAGAGATAGAGGACATAATTCACATGGATATAGTAAGTCTCGCTTGGGCTGCTGTAATGGTAGTCTTTACATTTTCCCTTTCACTTGTAGTATGGGGCAGAAGTGGACTCTAGAAGTACTACTAATTGAATTTAGGAATCAAACTGTATCAATTTTTTTATAGATCTTTCTGCAAAGCCTTTTTTTTTTTATTTGAATTTCACTGTTTGTATTTCGAAAGGAATACAAATGGTAGGGAATTGATTCCAACCGTATTCTTCATAACTTTTCTATTTCGATGAACCGACTCTTACCAAAGTTATATATGGGAAATGGGGAAGAACGGAACCTTTTTTTGTTTTTCCCTTTACTGTTCAAAGAAAAAAGAAATCTGTTATTACATGGATACCCTTATGGGAAACAACATAGTGTGGGAAACAACATAGTGGTTGTCCAACGAGATACTACAACTACACATAATAAAACATTGTCTTGGGCGAGTCACATATTGCGCACTTACCGCTTGTTTTATTATGTGGTTTATTATTGTATAAATTTTATTTAGGCTGTGCTTGCTTTATTGAACTCATTTCATATCATGGTTCAAACGTTAAAATCGGTGAGGTTTACTAATCCTTTTCGAAATCCGAAGAAGTTCCCACGGAACCCCCCGGATCCTATGTCAACTGCTCAATCAATTACTTCTTTGTCGGAATGCTAACAAAAAGATTACTTGCTTTTATTTTACCCATACCCTTTTCTCCTTCATTGATTTTATTCTTTCTTTCAATGGATATCGGGATTCATATTAAAAATAATCCGAAATACAGGAATTAGAATCGTAAGAATAAGAGCTGTCTTTCGATTATTTCAGATTATTAATTGGAATCAACACAAATCAAATAGAACTAGATGAAGAAATAGAATTGGGACACGACACTATGTAATTATATAGATGGAATTGATAGCTATATATATGAAGATAATAATGTAGATTAATATATATTAAATTAACCTGTATCTTCAGACAGTAAACTTTATACAGTACAATAACAATACTAGATAGTATGGTAGAAAGATTCATATTTTTCTTTCTACCATACTATCGTCTCTCATAGAACACTGCTGATTCTATTTCGCTCATTTCATTCATTTAAGACGCGAAATTGGAATCTTTTTCGTTTTATTTCTTTTCTTCAATCATTGATAAGAACTAAAAAGTCAAGTTTAATTCAAATTAATCGCTCTGACTTACTGTTTTTACGTATATTATAAGTAAAAAAGCAGTAGGAACTAGAATGAACAGTGCAGTAGCAATAAATGCAAGAATATTTACTTCCATAATTTCATCGTTTCATTTTTCTTTAATTGGCAATAACTCGGGATTTAATCCCATAGAGATGATAAATCTTTCGTCTGTAAATTCAATGGGATGAATTACGTCTCGATGTAATCGAATCGATCAATATCATGAATAACAATATCTGGGCTATCAAATCGATTCATCGTCAAGAATTGAATAGTATAACATAGGAAGATCTTTTATCCATACCGAATTCAAAGGTTGATTCCTGATCCAATCAAAAATTCCTTTAAATTAATTTCTCTTTTTATTTATCATTCTTTTCTATAACTTACCGCCTTCCTTGTACAATCATCTGATCCTTGTACAACCATCTGATGAAGTATCATCTAACCGCCTTTACACTTACCTTACCATTGATTTTAACCAAACCCAAACAAACAATCGAATCGAAATGAAAAAAAAAAATAAGAGGGATCCCGCTGGTAATGCAATTCTGCTATTTGTACTCCCTTTCACAGAAAAATGGAGAGACGAATTGATGTATTTTTTTATTGGATTTGGATCCGTCGGGACTGACGGGGCTCGAACCCGCAGCTTCCGCCTTGACAGGGCGGTGCTCTGACCAATTGAACTACAATCCCAGGGAAATAACATAATAAAATAAAGTGTACAGTATACCTATTCTTAATGATTTCATTCAAACCCTTTCGACTTAGATTTTCGATTAGAATTGCCATGTTGGAATAGAGAAGTGAGTGATATATTGATATCCATATGGATATGCACCTTAGCGAAAGCGGCATGGATTACTAATAATCTTTTCGTTATTGCCAAATCAATTGGATAATCAATCTTTCAATGAAAAAGTTCTTTTTTCTTTATTTTACTCTTGTCCTTAGCCTTTACACTTACCGATCCAGATATGAATCTAGATCATTAGAAAAATCATAATTTGTTAAAAAAAAAAAATAAATTAAATTTAAATAGAGTAAATAAATAGTGGCAGAGATATATCAAAAAATTTGACTTTTTTTTTTTTACTATTGGGATCGAGCATTTCGGGAAACCAACAAATGGGTTATATCGTTTCATGGCAGATCGGCGAATTATTGGGCCGAGCTGGATTTGAACCAGCGTAGACATATTGCCAACGAATTTACAGTCCGTCCCCATTAACCGCTCGGGCATCGACCCAGGAAGAATCAATTTCAGGCTTATTGATAATCCACGATCAACTTCCTTTCGCAGTACCCTACCCCCAGGGGAAGTCGAATCCCCGCTGCCTCCTTGAAAGAGAGATGTCCTGAACCACTAGACGATGGGGGCATACTTGCCCGACCGCCATCATACTATGCTCATAGTATGAATAGTTTTTTGAAATTGTCAATATAATAGAATGGGAATGGTATGACTCAATACAAAGGATAGTACTTTTCGGTGAGTAATTTGTCTACCAGAAAGGGGGATTAAACTCCATTCTTCCGCTTTCATTCATTGATTCACTCATTGTTAAGATTAGGCGGGCATATTTCTACCTCACACTAAGACAGGAAATTCAAATAAAAAAAAAAAAAACGATAAATTTGAAAAAAAATAGGGGAAGAGGGATCAATAAGTTATTGAATTTTTTTCTCTAATTTTTTTTGGTTCAGAGGACAGGCCGAATCTCTTTATCAACGATTGCCTTCGATAAACTATTTCGAATCTATGTTGAATTGGTAGGTACATGTATTAATCAAACGAATTTCGTTATAATGGAAAATAATGGAAATTAGGGTGGGTCGGTCTGGAAACAATGCATTACATTAATATTTATCAAATACAATATCAATAAACCTTTTTTTTACCTATACTTACTAGGTCAATCAAATTGAGCGTTCCCGAATGAACCACTATGCGTTTAAGATATATCTATTACATAGATTATAACGTATAAACGCATAAGATATGTCTATAGACATATAACATATAATAAGTATATACACTAAACTCATAGTAACTAGCGGTCAGGAATTGACGTAAACGGGCCCCTTTAACTCAGTGGTAGAGTAACGCCATGGTAAGGCGTAAGTCATCGGTTCAAATCCGATAAGGGGCTTTGGTTTTTTCATAAAACTCCAGCGGTAGTATTCCTATTTATAGAGATATTGTTGTCATTTGTAATAAAAAAGTAACAAACCATAAAATGGAATATAATTTGAATATTGAAATTTTATTAAATACTAATGAAGTGAAGTATAGTAATTATAGTTATAAAGTTGAACATTTGTTATCATGTTTATTATATTGTTATAAATATTATAATGATAAGTTTATAATGAATAATTCTAAGTTGTCTACTTGAATCTCCAAATATTCCTATTACTTTGTTCTATTATTCCAATCAAATCAATTAAATTAGAAATCAACAAAAGAAAAAGTAAGTGGACCTAACCCATTGAATCATAACTATATCCACTATTCTGATATTAAAACTCGATAGAGATAAAATTGGAAGAGTGGATCTTTTTTTTTTTCATTTTCATATTTCTTTGGATTACGCGGGAATCTGTCGATATTTCCGATTAAATCTTCTTGTTTCTCGATGTTATATAGCAATGCTATTCCCTTACTTTACAGCGAAAGATTTATTCCAAGCACAACATAAGAATAAGAGGCGTTTAAAATATCTTTCTTTGATTCCAGCACACAAGACAAAATCACTTTCTATTTTATCATATGTATGTTTTATAATTTATAATGTATATTATATATTTTATATATTTAGATAGATATCTATCAGATCGTGGTTTCATGTAACAAATATTTATGGATACATATGATATTTTTGTTCCGATAATGGAATGTAAAATGGATGCAAGAAAGAGACTTTGATTTATAGTCTCCTGTTATGAAATTCAATACACTATTAATTTATAATTTAATTAAATATATAAATAAATGAAATATAAATAATA